TTTGGTATGTTGGGAGATATCATTATTGCCGAACCAAAAGCCTACGTTGCATTTGCGGGTAAAAGAGTAATTGAACAAACATTGAATAAGACAGTACCCGGGGTTGCACAAGCGGCTGAATATTTATTCCATAAGGGCTTATTCGATCCAATCGTACCACGTAATCCTTTAAAAGGCGTTCTGCGTGAGTTATTTCAGCTCCATGCTTTCTTGCCTTTGAATCGAAAAATGAAATCAAAAATGAAATCAAGGAGAGCCCTATATCCTTAATTTGATTCTTAATTTCATATTTAATAAATTATTTCATTTAATTTCATTTAAAAAATTAAAAATTGGATTATTTGTTCTGTGGTAACCAAGTAGTTATTTAGTTTGTAGGAAGCAAAGTCAAAATTCCAAGAATCTATTTTTCTTTGGTAACATAGGATTAAATTGGAAAAAGAATCATGAGCCCTGATTCCTAATCAGGAAATCTCTATCAAACAAAATAAAAAGAGCGAATTCTATCTCTTTCTTCCGTGAAATTGGGCAAGGGGGTCCTACATCTTTCTATATCCCTCAAGAATGCCCAGTTTGACTAAGAATCCCTTTTGTCGGATCGTATTATAACGAATTTTTCGCGAAGGGAAAAACTAAATAAAAAAATGAAAAATAATAAAAAAAGAACATAATAAAAAAACGTGAATTATCATACATATATTGCATGTAGAAAGATGAATAAGCCTATTTATTTACTTATTTTTTTTTTATTTACATATTTACACTTTTGATTTACATTAATTATATTATATATACGTACTTAGTATATTCTAGTCTATTATATACTTTATAGACTTATAATATTTTCTTTTTCTTTCTTTAATATATATTAAAGAAAATATTAGTATATAGACTCTTATATTATAGATTCCTTATTATATCTTAGTATATATACATAATATACTCTTACATTATATAATATACCCTTTATTAGTGTATATACTCACTTAGGTATACTTAGTATAATAGTATAATTATATATGAATTATAAGATATCTTTATAACAGGTTAAAAGATTAATATAACAATAAATAACAGGTACAAATATTAAATCGAGGTACCCATTCTATGACAACTCTCAACAACCTACCCTCTATTTTTGTGCCTTTAGTGGGCTTAGTTTTTCCGGCAATTGCAATGGTTTCTTTATCTCTTCATGTTCAAAAAAACAAAATTTTTTAAATAAGATGGGCAAAATCTTATCTATTTTTTTTTCAAGACTTACGTGGATCATAGCACGGATATCTATTTAGTAGAATATGGTATAACGTGTGGCTTCTTCCGAGCATAAGCTCGTATGCATGTGTAAACATGATATATGAGTAACTGAATTAGAGCTATTTTCAAATGGATTGGTATCGGGATGAATTTCTTAAATGTAAAGTCAATATATGTATGTGGATATCTATAAGAAATCATATGAAAGGGATGTTCTTATTTTAGTTTAGATCTAGGCAATTCGATGAATTACTCTACTCCTAAAGGTTCACATCATAACAGTGCTGGTTGATGAGGGTTACTTCGGAAACAAAAAAAATGAAAGTCAATTTTTTTTGGTTATTCCCAAATTCCAATAAAATGCAACTAGATCTAGTATAGTATGAGTTGGCGATCAGACCGTATATGGATAGAACTTATAGCGGGGTCTCGAAAAACGAGTAATTTCTGCTGGGCCTTTATCCTTTTTTTAGGTTCATTAGGATTTTTATTGGTTGGAACTTCCAGTTATTTTGGTAGGACTTTTATATCTTTAGTTCCCTCTCAGCAAATCATTTTTTTTCCGCAAGGGATCGTGATGTCTTTCTACGGAATCGCAGGTCTTTTTATTAGTTCCTATTTGTGGTGCACAATTTCGTGGAATGTAGGTAGTGGTTATGATCGATTCGACATAAAAGAAGGAATAGTGTGTATTTTTCGTTGGGGATTTCCTGGAAAAAATCGTCGCATCTTCCTCCGATTCCTTATGAAAGACATTCAGTCCATCAGAATAGAAGTTAAAGAGGGTATTTATGCTCGTCGTGCCCTTTATATGGAAATCAGAGGCCAGGGGTCCATTCCCTTGACTCGTACTGATGAGAATTTGACTCTACGAGAAATTGAGCAAAAAGCTGCCGAATTGGCCTATTTCTTGCGTGTACCAATTGAAGTATTTTGAAACAAGAACTGAAGAATGCCCGCTTTTTTAGCTAGAGGGAAAAAACGAAAACTCAAGAATTCTCTTTTTTCGATAGCATAACTTAACTGAAGTTTCTTCAGAACGCTCATTCGAGCTAAACGCAAACGAACACGGAACAATCATAAAACGAAATTGTTTTTTTTTTTTTTTCGAATTTGAAGTGGACTCTTTCTTATTGTATTTCGGTATTGTTTTTCTGTATTCTTTCGAAATTCATAACCACTTTACTGAATCACAAATAAAAAATAGGGAATAGATTCATGGGCTCTATAACTTTTAATGTAATAGATTTTAATGTAATAGAACCGATGTTTGATAGAAATAGAAACTAGAAAGAAATAGAAAATAGAAAGAAATAGTAGTATATAGTAGTATCGAGTCGACAAATGAGGTGAGTTCATTTAAAAATTCCCAGACGAAAAAATGGCAAAAAAGAAAGCATCCACTTCCCTTATATACCTTTCATTTATAGTATTTTTGCCTTGGTGGATCTCTCTCTCATTTAATAAAGGTCTGGAATCTTGGGTTACTAATTGGTGGCATACTAGACACTCCGAAATTTTTTTGAATGATATTCAAGAAAAAAGTATTCTAAAAAAATTCATAGAATTAGAAGAACTCTCGCTCTTGGACGAAATGATAAAGGAATACCCGGAAACACATTTACCAAAGCCTCACCGCGGAATCTACAAAGAAACGATCCAATTGATCAAGATGCACAATGAGAATCGTATGAATACGGTTTTTCATTTCTCGACAAATATAATATCTTTCGTTATTCTAAGTGGTTATTCTATTCTAGGTAATGAAGAACTTGTTATTCTTAACTCTTGGGTTCAAGAATTCCTATATAACTTAAGCGACACAATAAAAGCTTTTTCTATTCTTTTATTAACTGATTTATGTATAGGATTCCATTCGCCACGCGGTTGGGAACTAATGATTGGCTCTGTCTACAAAGATTTTGGATTTGCTCATAATGATCAAATTATATCAGGTCTTGTTTCTACGTTTCCAGTCATTTTAGATACAATTTTAAAATATTGGATCTTTCGCTATTTAAATCGTGTATCTCCGTCACTTGTAGTCATTTATCATTCAATGAATGACTGAAAAATGATAGACCGATTCAATTATAATGTTTGTTACTTTGTACATAAGCAACTTATTCAAAACTGTACTTATTCTTTCTACCCATATGGGGGCTTCCTTCAATGTTCCAGTAAAATTATTTCAGTAAATAGCAGAATCATAGATAGGGAACTATACTAGCGACTTATCTAATTTTATTGTAGAAATTTTCGGGATCAATGATTGGACCATGCAAACTAGAAATAACTTTTCTTGGATAAAGGAAGAGATTACTCGATCTATTTCCGTCTCGCTCATGATATATATAATAACCCGGGCACCCATTTCAAATGCATATCCCATTTTTGCGCAGCAGGGTTATGAAAATCCACGAGAAGCGACCGGCCGTATTGTATGTGCCAATTGCCATTTAGCCAATAAGCCCGTGGATATCGAGGTTCCACAAGCGGTACTTCCTGATACTGTATTTGAAGCAGTTGTTCGAATTCCTTATGATCTGCAACTGAAACAAGTTCTTGCTAATGGTAAAAAAGGAGCGTTGAACGTAGGGGCTGTTCTTATTTTACCTGAGGGGTTTGAATTAGCCCCTCCCGATCGTATTTCGCCCGAGATTAAAGAAAAGATAGGCAATCTATCTTTTCAGAGCTATCGTCCCACTAAAAAAAATATTCTTGTGATAGGTCCTGTTCCTGGTCAGAAATATAGTGAAATCACCTTTCCTATTCTTTCTCCGGACCCCGCTACTAAGAAAGATGTGCACTTCTTAAAATATCCCATATACGTAGGCGGCAACAGGGGACGGGGTCAGATTTATCCCGACGGAAGCAAGAGTAACAATAATGTTTATAATGCTACAGCGTCGGGTATAGTAAGCAAAATCATACGAAAAGAAAAAGGGGGATACGAAATTACCATAGTGGATGCATCGGATGGACGTCAAGCGGTTGATATTATCCCTCCAGGACCAGAACTTCTTGTTTCAGAGGGAGAATCTATCAAACTTGATCAACCAGTAACGAGCAATCCTAATGTGGGTGGATTTGGTCAGGGGGATGCGGAAATAGTACTTCAAGATCCATTACGTGTCCAAGGACTTTTGCTCTTCTTGGCATCTGTTATTTTGGCACAAATATTTTTGGTTCTTAAAAAGAAACAGTTTGAGAAGGTTCAATTGTCCGAAATGAATTTCTAGATACGCAGATTTATCAACACCAAGCTCTAAAAAGAAGCCCATTTTTGTTGGCTATTATTATTATGTTATGTAATTATGGATGATCAAAAAAATTCTGAAAAGCCTCTTTTTTTTTTCTACCCGCGTTCGGGAATTGAATTACTTGTACCGCACTCCTAGTATGTATACTGTGAAGAAGACTATTTGAGTTTACTCCCCTCTTCTTTATTTCTTTGTTTTTTCAATCCAAATGGAAGCGGTATGATTATGTCAATATTGTCAGATTTCAATGTCATAGAATGAATCAATATTTTTCTATTCGATTGGATACTAACAATTAAGAGATAAATAAGCGTAGAATAGAAACCAAAGTATAAAAGAAATGAGAGGACAAAAAGATTCCAGGAGGGATTATTCGTCTTCCTAGTCTTTGACACAAGCAAAGGGCTGGGGACAATTCCTTTTCTTGTGTCGAAATATTACTATTATAATAATTTTTTTTGATCTCATTCGTCATCCTAT